GGTTGGTGTTGTAGGTAGATATATTTTAAATATATAACTAGATTTAGATGTTATATTATTTGGTGTTGTCATTTTTATCCCTGTAAGTTAAAATAGCAAACCGGCGTTTTTGTATTTTATTAAAATAACTATAATTGTGTGATGAGGTGGCTGAGTTATAGGCGATAGATTGTAAATCTATAAACGAGTTTAAACTTTCTTATTAGGAAAAAATTAATATAAGACTTAAAAGATTTACTTTTTTTGACAGCTTTGAAGGATGTTAGTTTAAATAACTTAAAATCTTAAAATATAATGAAAATTGAAGGAACAAGAAGCCCTGCCAAGTTAAGAAAGGTTATTATAGGGGTAAGAGTGTTAGGGTGTCGACGAGAGGTAGCTCATTTTATTTTAGAGGTAAAGAGAACTAGAGAAGAAATAGAGACACGGAGGTAGTAGTAAAGGGAAATTAAAGTTGAGGAAAGAAGAATAAATAATATGGGAAAATAGTGGGTTGAGGTTATTTCTTGAATTAATATTCATTTAGGAATAAACCCTGAAAAAGGAGGTAATCCTCCCAGAGAAAGTAAGGATATTAATATGAGAATTTTATTGGGGAGGGGAGTGGCATTATTAGAGGTGATTTGAGAAAATTGATAAATTTGTTGGAAGTGAAAGATTAAGGCAATTGAAGAGGACATAATTGCGTAAAAAAAGAAATATATTAATCACATACTTTCTCTAATAGAGATAGCAGAGAGCATTCATGCTATGTGATTAATGGAGGAGAAAGCTATAATTTTTCGTAGTAACATTTGATTAATACCACCCACGGCACCTACAATAGCTGAAAGAATAATAGAATAAAAAATAATTGTTGAGGCAATAAAATTATATCTAAGGTAGGAGATTAATAGTATTGGGGCAATTTTTTGAACTGTTATGAGAATAATAACTTGTATTCAGTTTATACCCTCTATTACTTGGGGAAATCAGAAATGAAATGGGGCCGCTCCAATTTTAAGGAGAAGGGCAATTGTTAAGAAAAGGTGACTAAAATTGAAGGAGACAAGAAGAGCCGAGGCCGAAAAAATAATAAGGGCTGACCCTAGAGCTTGGATTAGGAAATATTTTAGGGCAGCCTCGGAAGAGTATTGATTATTTTTAGTAATAATGAGTGGGATGAAAGATATGAGGTTTAATTCTAATCCAGCTCAGGCTCCAAATCAGGTTGGTGAGGAGATAGAGAAAATTATTCCAGTGAGAAGAGAAGCAAAAAATATAAGTCGTGACGGAGAAATAAGCATTAAAAAGAGAGAGATTTTGCTCTCATAGACGGGGTATGAACCCATTAGCTTGAATTAGCTTATCTTTTGTATACTGGTGTAAAGGGCACACAAAGTTTTGATCTTTGGGGAAATTGGTGGGATTCCATTGTATATAAGTAATATGGGTAGAAACAATACTACATAATTTGTCCTATCAAGACAACCCTTTTTCAGGCATCATATTTAATATATATTAAGAATAATAGTATATAATTATAAGATATTTTTTGAAAATATTAGATTAAGAAGAGGTTTAGGTTGGGAGTAGATATATTATATATACATTTAAATGTATATAATTGATTTAGTGATATACACAAAAATTAATAGGCCTTATATCTAACCTTCTGTAATAATTCACCTCTCTCCCAATAGGAATCTAAAGACACTGGAAATGGGAGCCCCCCACAAGGAAGGAGGCCCCATTTCCTGTGAATTTGATTTCATGTCTCGATTTAATTTAATCGATTTATATATCTCTAGGATATACTGTTCAATTTATAACATATTTCAATGAAATTATATAATTTTACTTTTTAGATTAGCCTTACCTGTATCTTTTCTACTCTGTGTATAATTTTAATTACAATACAAAACATGAGCTCTCTCTATACATTTCGAGAAATGTATATATAGTAGAGAAAAGTGTACTATTTTAAGAAAGGTACAATTTTTTAAGCTTTATAGTAAAATCTCTATAGCAAGAAGAAATGTAGATACAATTTTTTACTGCCAAAATAGCCATTTTGAAGATATTTTACCATAAAATGGAAGCTAGGAGGCCATGGGAGGGGTGTAACTAACGGTCTTCTATAGGGCTAAGAGAGAGGTTTTTTTTGTCCTTGAGGGAAGAAAAAGCTGTCCCAGGGGTAAACAGCTTTTTTTTTTTATGGAATAATCACACACAAAAATGAAATGTGGCTAAAAAAAGCTATGATTATTATGATATTTTTTAATATATCATCTGGAAATTTCTTTTTATTTAAAATTTTATTAAAACCCGAGCCCCGTGAACTAATTTTCGAAGAAACGTAAGATTTGTGGTAGAATTAGTTGACATTTTTATGGGGTATCACTAACAAAAAAAAAAAAAAAAAAAAGCTGGGTGGCTATGGGAGAGTTATAACATGTGGTCTCAAATATTTCTATACAAAAATATTTATTGAAAATAGAAACAAGCAAGGAAATTTCTTAAACTAGTATAATAAGGGCTTTTTGAGAGACCGGTCTTTTAATTTTTTTATATTTTATATATTTGTATAGTGAAAATTGGTTATAATTTTGGCGTGGGCAGCTTAAATTTTTAATATGAAGGGTAAATACCATGTGCGGTCTTATATCTACCTTGTTTTATTTTAACTATTAAAAGTAAAAACAAGCTACCTCCTTCTTAAAATAGTAGCAACAATTTAGATTTATGGTATATATTTATTGAAAATTTTATGGTTAATTTATTATACTTAAACTTTATTTTTGGTTTTTTAAGAGGGACGGGGAAATTGGATTTCCAAAATTTCATATGGTTTTATAATTATATTATTTATTATAATTCATTAAAATTGTAAATGAGTAGTTAAATTTCTTAAAATTATAGCAAACACCCTCTTGTGTGGGAAAATTCATTAGGGGTTTCATGGTTGAATTGCTTAAAATTGAAATAGCGCGGAATTTGTACGCCGGCGGAAAAGCTGGGGATCTCTATTTTTATATAGTCTTAAAACTAGTTATTTTATTTTATTTATTGAAAAAATAATTAGGACTTAAATACTATAAATAAATTAACTATTTACTTTTGTGGTAGAATTCCTGGGGAGTATTTATAATCAAACTACTTGAAATTGAAATAGCGCGGAATTTGATTGCCGGCGCAAAAGCTGGGTATCTCTATTTTTATATAGTCTTAAAATTAGTTATTTTATTTTATTTATTGAAAAAATAATTAGAGCTATCTTTTATAAATAAGCCGGCGATTTATTTGTGTTGTTTAGGATTTTGATGAGGAGTTGTGATTAAATTGCTTAAATTTGGGTAGAGTAGGTTTTGTGTATAGGGAATTGAATTGGGGTCTTTATTTTTGTATATTTTATAAACATTTAATTTATTTAACTTATTTATTTTATTATAATTGAGGCTTACGGGCATGGGAAAGTTGTAAAGTGCTGGGTTGTTTGTGTGACAACACGTTGAGAAAGACAGCAGGGTTGAAAAATATTTATATTTATTGTATGGTTAAAATTTATATTAAATTTATATTTTTATTATTTTTTGGGGTGAGTAGTCTATTTATTTCTGTAAATTAAAAGTTGGACTTGTTTTATTATAGGGACTATAAAAATATAAATATTTAATGAGAAGTTTGATTCTTGCTTAGTACTTTTATGTTACAGCTAGAATATATATGTAAATTATTGTGAGAGGTTTTAATATTTATTAAATATAATTAAGTTAAAGGTTGGAGGGTTAACCTAAGAATACTCAGGTCGCAGTATAAAGTTTTGAACTATAAGTGAAAGCTTGATTTGGTAGTTGTAAGAAATCTGACTAAATTTTGTGCCAGCAGTTGCGGTTATACCTTAAGGTTAAGTAAAAGTAAATTAGTTGGGTAGTTAATTAAAATTTATTAAATTAACTAAATTTGTTTCAATAAAAGGTAAAATTAGGGTGTTAATTGATAAATTGATTTAAATAATAAAGAAAATGAAGCTATGTTAATCAAGGTGTGAACTAGGATTAGATACCCTATTACTCTTGGAAGAAAAAATAAATAAGAGCTTGAATATTAATAGATATGTTCTTTAAAATCAAAGAATTTGGCGGTATTTTAGTCTTGTTAGAGGAACCTGTTCTGTAATCGATAAAACACGTAATATTTTATTTGCTTTTGTTAATTCAGTTTGTATACCGTCATTATTAAATAATTTTGAAAAAGTTAATTATTGGGGTTAGAAGTTTAAGCTAAGTATATTAGATCAAGGTGCAGCTTATGGGCAAGTAGAAATGGGTTACAATAAAATATATTTAAACGAATTGTAGGTAGAATTACTTATAAAGAAGGTGGATGTAATTGTAAAAATAATTTAATAAGTTATTTTGATATAAGCTCTAAATTATGTACATATCGCCCGTCGCTTTCATTTAAAATGAAATAAGTCGTAACATAGTAGGTGTACTGGAAAGTGTACCTAGAAATATAAACAAAATAAAGCTTTATAGGGAGCATCTCACTTACGTTGAGAAGGTTTACCGTGGGATTCGGTTATATTTTGAAATTATAAAACTTTGCTAATGTTGATTAGGATTAAAAATTTCAGATAAGAAAAATATTTTTTTGTTAGGGAGAGATAAGTAGAAAATTATGATTCGAAATTTATTTTATGGCTAAAGTTAATAGTATCGTGAGAGAATAGTGAAATATTTGAAAAATTAATAGTATAAAAGTAAATATAAATTTTTGTACCTTGTGTATTAGGGAGAACTAAAATTATGAAGATATATTTTTTTATCCCGAAAAAGGAATAGCTAATTTTATAAAAAGGTTTTTGTAGCACAAAGATCTTGAATATAAATTTAGAGGTGAAATGCCATACGAGTCTTTTGATATCTGGTTTTTGAAGAAATGAATTGAATTCAGTTTTAATGGAAAGGTTACATTAGAAAAAAAAATAGGAGGGTCGAGCTTCTTGTTTAATTAGGGGTTTAGTATAGAAAAGTATTGTTATTAATTGAACTAGGCTTAGAAGTAGTCATGTATATAAAGTGTTTTAACTAATCTTTAAGTTATATTTATTTATATTTTTCTTACAGGAGTATTTAAAAATATTAAGCATTTTTGTATTTGTAGATAAAATGGTTTTATTAGTAGAAGTATTTTATAAAATTGAAAAGTAAAATATTAAATAAAATATAAAAAAATTTTGGTTTAATTTAAGGAATTCGGCAAATAAAGCTTCTGCCTGTTTATCAAAAACATGTCTGTATGGGGATTTATAAAGTCTGGCCTGCCCACTGGGATAAAACTAAAGGGCCGCGGTATTCTAACCGTGCGAAGGTAGCATAGTCATTAGTCTTTTAATTGGGGGCTTGTATGAAGGGTTGAACAAGAGGCAAACTGTCTCAAAAATAAGGTTTGAAATTAACTTTTAAGTGAAAAGGCTTAAATATCTTAGAGGGACGATAAGACCCTATAAAGCTTGATAATTTTGTATATAAATAAATAAGTTGTTAGTATTATACTGTCTACATATAAAATTATTTCGTTGGGGCGACGATAATATAATCTGTAACTGTTTAGGTTTTAACTCAAATATATTTGTGTTTAATGATCCATTAATTGTTGATTAAAAATTTAAGTTACTTTAGGGATAACAGCGTTATTTATTTTGAGAGTTCATATCGATAAAGAAGTTTGCGACCTCGATGTTGAATTAAAATTTTTCCGTGGTGCAGTAGTTACGGATATAGGTCTGTTCGACCTTTAAAATTTTACATGATTTGAGTTCAAACCGGCGTGAGCCAGGTTGGTTTCTATCTTTTAAGGAAAATGAAATTATTTTAGTACGAAAGGATTGGGTAGTTAAAATAATTTTTAGTTGTAGATTAATTGTGTTACTTTGGCAGAGTGTTATGTATTAGATTTAGGATCTAATTAGATAGGGTGTCCTATAGGTAATAAACATAGCTTGTAAAAAAGGGGTGTGTTGGTGATAGCTTTAATTATATTTGTGAGTTATTTATTTTTAATTATTTGTGTTTTAGTGGGGGTTGCTTTTGTAACCTTGTTGGAGCGTAAAATTTTAGGATATATTCAGATTCGTAAGGGGCCTAATAAAGTAGGGTTTATAGGGTTGTTACAACCCTTTGCTGATGCTATTAAATTATTTACTAAAGAGCAGTCTGTGTTGATTAAATCTAATTTTTTGCCTTATTATTTATCTCCTATTTTTAGTTTATTTACTTCTTTAGTCGTGTGATCTGTTATACCCTATGAAACTGGTATAATAAATATAAATATGGGGGCTTTATTTTTTTTATGTTGTTTAAGGTTGGGGGTTTATTCTACGATAAGGGCAGGGTGGTCATCTAATTGTAAATATTCTTTATTAGGAAGGTTGCGAGCAGTGGCACAGACAATTTCGTATGAGGTGAGTTTAGCTTTAATCTTATTATCTTTTATTTTCCTCGTGGGGGGCTTTAATTTAGAATCTTTTAATTTATACCAGGAGAGAATTTGATTTTTATGAATTACTTTGCCGTTGGCTTTAATTTGATTTGCCTCTTGTTTGGCTGAGACCAACCGAACGCCTTTTGATTTTGCTGAGGGGGAGTCAGAGTTAGTCTCTGGCTTTAATACTGAATATGGGGCTGGGGGCTTTGCTTTAATTTTTATAGCAGAATATGCTAGGATTTTGTTTATAAGGGTGCTTTTTGTTTTATTATTTTTAGGGGCCTCCCCGTGCAGCCCCCAGTTTTATATAAAATTAGTTTCGGTTAGTTTTGTTTTTATTTGGGTTCGTGGTACACTTCCTCGGCTACGTTATGATAAATTAATGGGTCTGGCTTGGAAAAGTTTTCTTCCTGTGTCTTTAAATTATTTAGTTTTTTTTATGGGTCTAAAAATGTTGTGTTATTGTTATAGTATTTAGTTTATAACTAATTTAGTATATTGGGTAAAGGCGAAAGTTAAGAGCTATTATTTTCTTTTTTGATGCTTTCAAAACACCTGTTTTATATAAACTAAACTTCCAGTAGATTGTTATAATCTTTAATAAGTTGTTCACACTTTATAAAACAATGAGGTTACTGTTATAAGGGAGTTAAAATCAAGGTTATTATTTATTTTTATAAAAATTTTAATACATAGGAGAAATACCTTGTTAAGAGGAGGATAGCCGCAGAGGTCTTGAATATATTGTTATAATTTTAACAACGACAACGAGTGTCAGGAGGAGATAAAGAACTATAAACAAAGTGAAAGGTGTTGTGGGACTCCTGTAGATAGTTCTGATTAGGGATTGGGTAAGGTTTGGTAAAAATAGTGTAGGAGATAAAGAGGAAGAGAGAATATTAATATCGGGGGTGATATAAAGGGGGTCTTTAATTAGAGCCAAACAGAGTCCTAATATTATGAAACTAACAAAAGCTACTAAAGTAAGAGACGAGAATTTAAATGGTTCGTTTGAGGCAAGTGAGGCTACATAAATAAAAAGAACTAATATGGCCCCGAGAAAAATTAAAAAGAGGATATAAGAGAACCAGAAGGAGCTGTTATTTAGACCCGCTGTAATAGAGATTATTACAGTTTGTGCCACAAGACATAGACCTATGGCAAGGGGGTGCAGAAGTCGTACAAATAGAAAAGAGGTGGCTAGTACTATTGGGAGTATAAAAAATAGAATTTCAGAGAGTAGTTTAATAAAATATTAGTTTTGGGAATTAAAGATAAAAGTTTTCTTTTTTCTCTGAAGTTTTAAGAAAAGAATTCATTTTTGATTTACAAGACCAAAGTTTTTGTTAAACTATTAAAACATCTTTTATTTTAGGTTTATATTAAATTAATATTATTTATTTTCTGTTAGGGTTTAAATAGTTTAGTAAAAATGTTGGTTTGTGGAGCCAAAGACATAAGTTTATTATTTTGAACCGTGATTTGATATATTTCTATACACTTAATTAGATTGATTTTTTTATGTGGGAGATCTTTTAGTTGTATTTTATTATCTTTAAGGTGCTTACATCATAGTGTGGTTAGGGTTATTGAATGGGATATCATGTCTTTAAACTCTTCTTCTATTATTATAACTTTAATTTTTGATTGGGTCTCTTTTATATTTTTAGGATTTGTTTTATTTATTTCTTCTATAGTTTTATTTTATAGGGGGAGTTACATAGAGGGGGATAAAAATTTTAATCGTTTTATATATTTAGTTCTTGCTTTTGTTACATCAATAGGAGCTTTAATTATTAGCCCCAATCTAATTAGAATTCTTCTCGGCTGAGACGGGCTGGGTCTTGTGTCTTATGCACTAGTTATTTTTTATCAAAATGAAAAATCTGCAAATGCAGGAATATTAACAGTTTTATCAAACCGGGTGGGGGACGTAGCTATTTTATTAAGGATTTCTTTAATATTCGTAATAGGGGGTTGGAATTTTATTTTGTATAGGAGGTATATAAGTGATTCAGGGTTTTTGTTAATGAAATATTTAATTATTTTAGCTGCAATAACAAAAAGGGCTCAAATTCCCTTTTCTGCTTGGCTTCCAGCCGCTATAGCGGCTCCTACCCCCGTTTCGGCATTAGTACATTCTTCTACCTTAGTAACGGCTGGTGTGTATTTGTTAATTCGGTTTAGGCCGGCTCTTATAGGGTCTGAATCTCAGACTGTTTTATTGGTTGTTTCTTGTTTAACAATATTTATAGCGGGTCTGGGTGCTAATTTTGAGTATGACTTAAAGAAAATTATTGCCCTGTCTACTTTGAGGCAGTTGGGAGTAATAATGAGGGCCTTGGCACTTGGTCTTGTTGATCTTGCTTTTTTTCATTTGTTGGCACATGCTTTATTTAAGGCTTTACTTTTTATGTGTGCTGGGGTAATTATTCATGCGGTAAAAGAATATCAGGATATTCGTTGTATGGGGGCCCTGACTTACAGAATACCTTTAACGAGAACTTGTATAAATTTGGCTAATTTGGCGCTGTGTGGTATACCTTTTTTAGCGGGATTTTATTCTAAAGATTTAATTTTAGAGGTTGCTTTTATGAGGAATATAAATTTATTATCCTTTATTTTATATATTCTTGCGACTGGTTTAACTGTTTGTTACAGATTTCGTTTAGTTTATTACAGTTTAACAGGTTTATTTAATTTAAGAAGAATAAGCCAGGTTAACGATAGGAGTTTTGTTATAACGGGTCCTATAATTACGTTGAGGTTGGGGGCTGTTATGGGCGGCTGCTTTTTATCTTGGTTGATTTTTCCAGAGGTTTATATGGTTTGTCTCACTTTTACCTTTAAGGTGTTAGCACTGGGTCTAAGGGTTTTAGGTGCTTTAGTGGGCTATTTATTAAATATTATAAGGGTAAACTATAGGTTGAAGAGATTGATTTATTATAGATCCGTCGTTTTTATAGGGTCTATATGATTTATACCATATTTATCTACATTAGAATTAGGAAAATCTAGTTTAAAAAGAGCTGGGGTTTACATAAGGGTAGGAGACTATGGCTGATCCGAAAAACTTGGGGGCCAGGGGCTGTATAACTACTTTTTAAATCAGGCAAAGTATTTACAAATTTTTCAAAATAACAGGGTTGGGATTTATATAAAAAGGTTCTTAATCTGGGTTATTGTAATAGGTTTTATAGTAATTTATCTTTAAATTTAAATTAAATAGTTTGTATTTAGGTTGCAAGGTCGACGGTTAGTCGTCTAGGGATATTTGTTATATATAAATGTAAGCAAAATTATATTTATAATTTTTAGAAGAAACAACTTCAGTTCTACAACGAAAATGTAGTGTGTTTATATTACACTATAAAAATAAGTCGCGAGGAAAATAGGTAATAAATATTTCTTAAATTATGTTATATATAATATATATATATATATATATTAAAATTAGAGGTAAATTGAATTAAACCAAAGCTTAGGCCGAAACTAAGTGCGATACTTCGCTTTCTAATATTGAAGGGGTTAGTGCTAGGGAGACCACTCTAGGGCTCCTTGTACCCATTCATAGTATAACCCAAATAGAAGTATTAAGAGGAATAGGAGACCAGTAACGGCCCAGGAGAATAGGCTTGTTAAGTGAATAATTGAGGCAAGAGGAAGTAATAGTGTAATTTCTACATCAAAGATTAGAAAAATAACAGCAATTAAAAAAAACCGCAGCGAAAATGGAAGCCGTCCGGACCCTTTAGGATCAAACCCACACTCGAAAGGGGAGCTTTTTTCTCGGTCGATAATGAGTTTTTTTGAAAGAAGAGAAGCAATCGTTATTACTAGTGAGCTGATAATAAGGGTTACTAGAATGATGTTTAATATTAAAAAAATTAATTTTTCTAGCTACCCTAGTCTTTTTGGTTGGAAGCCAAATATACTTATTATATTAAAAAATTATTTTAGTTTTATACTGGGCTTTGTATTTAATACAAAAATATAGTGGAATTAAAATTTAGTAAATATTATTAATTTTTAAATAAAATTTAATATAAATCGGGATAACAAACCGGTTTAACTGTATTTATATAAAAAACTGGCAGGCCTGAATAAAAAAATCTTGACTTTTTATTATAAACAGGAAGTAGGAAAATCTGAGGCCTCATGGTGGCAAATATACTAGCACGTTGGATTGCAAATCTGAAGATGTGGAAACACTGTGGCTTAGCGGGAAAAATATCTTATTTTTATTAAATTAGTGCTGATATTTCTTTGAGTGACGATATTATTAAGTTAACTATTAAAAAATAACTTGTTGTTTAAGAGGGATCTGGAAAACATAAAATAAAGAATAAATTTGGAAGACAGAAGAAGAAAGAAAGATGTATTATATATACATTTAAATGTATATAATTGATTTAATGATATATACAAAAACTAATAGGCCTTATATCTAACCTTCTGTAATAATTCACCTCTCTCCCAATAGGAATCTAAAGACACTGGAAATGGGAGCCCCCCACAAGGAAGGAGGCCCCATTTCCTGTGAATTTGATTTCATGTCTCGATTTAATTTAATCGATTTATATATCTCTGGGATATACTGTTCAATTTATAACATATTTCAATGAAATTATATAATTTTACTTTTTAGATTAGCCTTACCTGTATCTTTTCTACTCTGTGTATAATTTTAATTACAATACAAAACATGAGCTCTCTCTATACATTTCGAGAAATGTATATATAGTAGAGAAAAGTGTACTATTTTAAGAAAGGTACAATTTTTTAAGCTTTATAGTAAAATCTCTATAGCATGAAGAAATGTAGATACAACTTTTTACTGCCAAAATAGCCATTTTGAAGATATTTTACCATAAAATGGAAGCTAGGAGGCCATGGGAGGGGTATAACTAACGGTCTTCTACAGGGCTAAGAGAGAGGTTTTTTTTGTCCTTGAGGGAAGAAAAAGCTGTCCCAGGGGTAAACAGCTTTTTTTTTTTATGGAATAATCATACACAAAAAGGAAATGTGGCTAAAAAAAGCTATGATTATTATGATATTTTTTAATATATCATCTGGAAATTTCTTTTTATTTAAAATTTTATTAAAACCCGAGCCCGGTGAACTAATTTTCGAAGAAACGTAAGATTTGTGGTAGAATTAGTTGACATTTTTATGGGATATCACTAACAAAAAAAAAAAAAAAAAAAAAAAGCTGGGTGGCTATGGGAGAGTTATAACATGTGGTCTCAAATATTTCTATACAAAAATATTTATTGAAAATAGAAACAAGTAAGGAAATTTCTTAAACTAGTATAATAAGGGCTTTTTGAGAGACCGGTCTTTTAATTTTTTTATATTTTATATATTTGTATGGTGAAAATTGGTTATAATTTTGGCGTGGGCACCTTAAAATTTTTAACATGAAGGTTAAATACCATGTGCGGTCTTATATTTATCTTGTTTTATTTTAACTATTAAAAGTAAAAACAAGCTACCCTCTTCTTAAAATTGTAGCAACAATTTAGATTTATGATATATATTTATTGAAAATTTTATGGTTAATTTATTACACTTAAACTTTATTTTTGGGGTTTTAAGAGGGAGGGTAAATTGGATTTCCAAAATTTCATATGGTTTTATAATTATATTATTTATTATAATTCATTAAAACTGTAAATGAGTAGTTAAATTTCTTAAAATTATAGCAAATACCCTCTTGTGTGGGAAAATTCACTAGGGGTTTCATGGTTGAATTGCTTGAAATTGAAATAGCGCGGAATTTATGCGCCGGCGGAAAAGCTGGGGATCTCTATTTTTATATAGTCTTAAAATTAGTTATTTTATTTTATTTATTGAAAAAATAACTAGGACTTAAATACTATAAATAAATTAACTATTTACTTTTGTGGTAGAAGTCCTGGGGATTATTTATAGTCAAGTTACTTGAAATTGAAATAGCGCGGAATTTGTGCGCCGGCGGAAAAGCTGGGGATCTCTATTTTTATATAGTCTTAAAATTAGTTATTTTATTTTATTTATTGAAAAAATAACTAGGACTTAACTACTATAAATATTTATTTTATTTACTTGTGTGGTAGAAATTCATTAATGACTATTTATTATTAAATTGCTTGAAGTTGAAATAATTAGATATTTATAACCCATCATAAAAGCTGGGAACATTCTTATTTTTATAAGGCCTTTAATTAGAGATTAACTAATTAAATTAGTATACACAAATATTTATAATTATTGTGGGGTTTTAGTTATTTTGGGGGAATATATTAATATAAGAATATTCAATTGTTTATTTTATCGGTTTTAGCTAAGGGAGCGGCGGGTCCTAGTAATATATATATAAATTAATTTGTAATTAATTTAGTATATTATATAAATAAAATAATTATATTAAACTGAGGGTTAGTTGATTATAAACAGCTGTAGTTTATCTGTTTATAGTAGTTATCTTTAGTTTAGTAGCTTGTCTCAGCTTATAAGGGTTGTAGGTCTTAAGAGATAGTAAAGAAAGTAAATGATAGTTAAAATTTGGCCTGTAATGACGTAGGGGTCTTCCACTGGGCGGGCTCCGATTCAAGTTAATAAAATTACAACAGTAATTAGGAGCCAGAAAAGAATTTGGTTTAGGGGGTAGAAAGTTAGACTTCGAAATTTTGATGTATGGGTAAAAGGGAGAATCATAAGGATGGCAATAGATATAACTAGGGCAATAACTCCTCCGAGTTTGTTGGGAATGGAGCGTAAGATAGCGTAAGCGAACAGAAAATATCATTCGGGTTGAATATGCGCTGGCGTTACTAGAGGGTTGGCCGGAATAAAATTATCGGGGTCTCCTAGAAGATAGGGGTTTATTAGAGTTAGAAGAATAAGGGCTATGAGTATAATTATGAACCCTATAATATCTTTAAATGTAAAGTAGGGGTGGAAAGGGACTTTATCAATATGTCTTGAGATGCCTAGGGGGTTATTTGCTCCTGTTTGGTGAATAAATAAAATATGAACTATAGAGGCAGCAGCTGCTAGAAAGGGCAACAAAAAGTGGATTGCGAAAAATCGGGTCAATGTTGCATTATCAACGGCGAACCCTCCTCAAATTCATTGGACTAAATCTGTTCCAATATAGGGGATAGCTGAAAATAAATTAGTAATTACTGTTGCGCCTCAGAATGATATTTGGCCTCAGGGGAGCACATAACCAAGGAATGCTGTTGCTATTGTTAAAAACAAAAGAATAACCCCTACTATTCAGGCGTGTATAAATGTATATGAGCCATAATATATTCCTCGCCCAATGTGAAGGTAGAGGCAAATGAAAAAGAAGGATGCTCCGTTGGCATGTAGAGTTCGAAGGAGCCACCCATAATTAACGTCTCGACAGATGTGGGTTACACTTGAGAAGGCGAGGTCAATGTGGGCTGTATAGTGTATAGCGAGGAAGAGTCCTGTTACGATTTGAACTATAAGGCACAGCCCTAATAGAGAACCAAAGTTCCAAAAGGTTGAAATATTTCTCGGGATAGGTATATCAACTAATGCTTTGTTTGCAATTTTAAAAAGGGGGTGGTTTTTTCGAATGGGTATTGTCATTAGTGAATGTACTTGCGTTTGGGTGTGGATAAAAAAATCAGTCTGTATATTATATAAACCAGAGTTTCAGTAAATTATTAAAAACTTATGTTAATTCTTAGCTTACTATCTATTTTTATTTCATTTGTTGTAGTTTTTTGTGGGCTGTGAAGTTTTGTCTCTAATTACAAACATTTATTGAGCGTTTTATTAAGGCTGGAGTTTATTATATTAGGCATTTTTTGGGTAATAGTAATTTGTTTAACACAAGTTGGATTAGAAACTTATTTTATTTTATTTTTTTTAACTATAGCGGCTTGCGAGGGTGCGTTAGGTCTTTCTTTACTTATTTCTGTTGTTCGGACTCATGGGAACGATTGTTTTGGGAGATTTAGAATTTTAGAGTGTTAAAGTTTATTTTTGTAAGCGTTGTATTGATGGGGTTTGTTAAAGAGTGGTGGTTTATTCAGATTTCTTTATTTTTAATATGTTTTTTATTTGGGTGCTCCATAGGGCACGATTTTTCAGTGTCGGGGCTCGGGTTTAGTTTGGGCGCGGATCACTTAGGTTTTATTTTAATTATATTAAGGATATGAATTATAGCTTTGGTTATTAGGGCTAGCCAGAGAATAAACAAAAATAATAATTCGCCTTCTGGGTTCCTGCTTGTAAATTTATTATTATTGTTGGCTTTAATTTTAACTTTTTCTGCCACGGATTATTTGTTGTTTTATATTAGTTTTGAGAGTTCATTAATTCCTACTTTGGTTTTAATTTTAGGCTGAGGATATCAGCCTGAGCGAATTCAGGCTGGTATTTATATATTGTTTTATACACTATTTGCTTCTTTGCCATTGCTTGTTTCTTTACTTAGTTTTTATAATTTAGGGGGCAGTTTAACTATTGGTGTCGTCTCTTGTGTTGACCAAGCAGGTTTTGTCACTTTTTTATGGTATTTTTGTACTATTTTTGCTTTTGTAGTAAAACTACCTTTATATTTAGTTCATTTGTGGCTGCCTAAGGCACATGTTGAAGCGCCTGTTGCTGGTTCAATAATTTTGGCGGGAGTCTTATTAAAACTAGGGGGTTATGGTTTAATTCGTATACTTTGTTTATATCCAGAGGTTAATAAAATATTTTCTTGGTTTTGAGTAAGTGTTAGTGTCTTAGGGGGTGTTGTGGTTAGGTTCATGTGTTTGCGGCAGGTTGATATAAAATCTTTAATTGCTTATTCTTCGGTAGCCCATATGGGTATGGTTATAAGGGGCCTAGTTGTATTTGGTTGATGGGGCCTGACAGGAGCAGTTGTAATTATAGTGGGGCATGGTTTATGTTCTTCTGGTTTATTTTGTCTTGCTAATATAGTATATGAGCGGCTAGGAACTCGGAGTCTTTTGGTTAATAAGGGTTTATTAAACTTTATGCCTAGATTGGGCTTATGATGATTTTTGTTGAGAATTGGGAATATGGCAGCTCCTCCAACAATCAATTTATTGGGTGAAATTAATTTAATCATGAGTGTGGTGAGATGAAGAAAAGTCAGGATAGTAGGAATTGCTTTTTTGTCTTTTTTTAGGGCAGCCTACACATTATATTTATATTCTATAAGGCAGCATGGGGTTTTTTTTAATTCTCTCTTTTCTTGCTGCTCTGGTAAAACATCTGAATATTTAGTTTTAATATTACACTGGTTACCTTTAAATATTCTTATTATGAAGGCTGTTATATTTATACCAAGATTTTAGTTCGAGTAGCTTAAGGAGAGTGTTGGTCATGGGGTTCAAAATCTAAAAATTAGTTATTTTGAACAGTGGGCTGAGTCTCTTTATATATAATTAAGTTGTGGAACATTCGTTATGCTTTTATTAATATACACACCTATATTTGGGTAGATTTTAGTTAATTTAAGACTATTTATATAATTTAAGTATTAAGAATTTTGCGCTGAAGTTGCAAGAGTGATGATTAACATCTATAAGTGGAACTAATACTAATATACTTTACAAAAGTTGAAATAATCTCTTTGGTTGTATTATATATTTAATTTAAATGGTTGGGGTAAATTTAAGTTTGTTATTAATTATAATATACATATTTACGTAAATAGAGTTGTAATTTTTTGATAAAAGCTATTATTTATATTGTTGGGAAGAGATATAAACGGAGTTTAACCGCTTAAAGTGAAGTTAGAAGCTTCTTTTTTTGGCATAAATATCTCCTTGAAAAGGATGATGAAAATCCATTTCCATCATTAACAGTGATGAGCCTCTATTTTGGCTTTTTTCAATTATTTAATAATCGTGGTTTAATAGGAGGGTTGACTTTAATTTTAAAGCTAGTTTATAAAACACCTTATGAATGCAACCCATAAATCATAAATTGACTATAGCCCTAAAAGATTATATAAATTTAATTTGTAGTATATTTAACTAAAGGGTATTCGGTTAGAGAAAGCGTGGGCCCGGCAGAGTTGATTTTATTACAATTTAAAGATTATTTTTAAAAAGTAGTTAACGGTAAAAGGAGTAATTTCTAGAAATTCTAGGGGTTTGGCTGGGCCAAATATGTTTATCAAAATTAATTTAATTTCCTCATCAATAAATGAAAATATAAAGGAAAAGTCACACTACGTCTACGAAGTGTCAATATCACGCAGCTGCTTCAAACCCAAAATGATGATCCGAAGAAAAATGATATTTGTATAATCGTAAGAAGCAGATCCTTAGGAAGGAGGTACCAATAATTACGTGAAGACCATGAAACCCTGTTGCTACAAAAAAAGTAGATCCGTAGGCTGAGTCTGCGATAGTAAATGAAGCTTCTATATACTCAAAAGCTTGGAGGGCTGTAAAGTATAAACCAAGAAGGATAGTTAGAGCAAGCCTTTGGACGGCTTCTGAGTGGTTTGAGCTGGTAATTGAGTGGTGGGCCCATGTTACTGTAGCTCCTGAAGATAAAAGGATAGTTGTGTTTAGAAGTGGAATTTGGAAGGGATTAAAAGGTTGAACCCCGGTAGGGGGTCAATACACACCAAGTTCCACAGCTGGTGCTAACCTTCTGTGAAAGAAAGCTCAAAAAAAGGAAAAGAAGAATAAGACTTCTGATACAATAAATAAAATTATTCCCCAACGGAGCCCGGTTGTTACCACTTGGGTGTGAAGACCTTGATAGGTGCTTTCTCGTGTAACATCTCGTCATCATTGAATTATAGTTAAAATAGTGGCTAGAAATCTTAAAAGGAGAAGGTCTATATTAAATTGGTGAAATCATTTTACAAGTCCTGTGGTTAACATTATAGCTCTAATGGATCCTGTAAGAGGTCATGGACTTATATCAACTAGGTGGTATGCGTGGTGCCCGTGGGATGATGACATTAGTTAACTTCTCTGGCATATAGAGTTCTTAAGACAGCAAACACATACGATTGAATCATTGCAACAGCAGCTTCTAATATTAAAAGTAAGATTTGGGCTAGCATCAAGAAGGAGACAAGGGTTAGGGATAGAGAAGGCCCTATATTACCTAGAAGGGTGAGTAAAAGGTGGCCAGCAATTATGTTAGCGGCTAATCGAATAGCAAGGGTACCGGGTCGGATGATATTTCTTAGTGTTTCTACTAAAACTATAAAGGGCATAAGAAGCCCTGGTGTTCCTTGGGGAACTAAGTGAGCAAGTATGTGTTGTGTGTGGTTTAATCAACCAAATAAAATAAACGTGAGCCATAAAGGAAAGGCCAGAGCGAGAGTTATAGCTAAGTGTCTTGATCTTGTAAAAATGTAAGGGACTAGTCCTAAAGTATTGTTAAATATAATAAAACTAAATAAAGATACAAAAAGAATTGTAGATCCTTTGTTAGTTTGACCTAAAATAGCTTGAAATTCATTGTGAAGAAGTTGTATAATTTTTGATCAAATTAACGACCAACGGGAGGGACTAGCTCAATATAAGTATGGTATAAATAGTAGTCCCACAAATGTTGAAAGCCAGTTTAGAGAAAGTGAGAAAACTCTTGAAGAGGGTTCAAAAATAGAAAATAGTCTTGTTATCATTTTCAGTATTTTTGTGATTGGGATCTTGGTTTTATAAGCGGGCTAATTTTGAGGGGCATTTTTAAAAAGTAGTTTATAATAAAGAATAAAATAAATCCAATTAGAAATATAAAAAAAAGATTTAGTCATAGGAGGGGTGCTATTTGGGGCATTAAAAAATATTCTATTTGAATTACTTAAGCACGACAAGCTTATATTATTTATTAACTAATTTTTGGCCACCAGAAGTAGTAGTTAGCTACTATGATAGGTTTAAAAGACCTACACTTAGTTTTCAGTCATCGGGTGAGAGATCGGACGAAGAGGAAATTCAATTTAAAAATGCTGAGATTGATACACTTTCTACTACGATTGGTATAAAACTATGGTTAGCCCCGCAGATTTCTGAGCATTGCCCATAAAAAAGACCTGGTCGATTAATCATAAATCTAATTTGATTTAGGCGACCAGGGATGGCATCTGCTTTGACACCCAGGGCTGGCATTGTTCAGGAGTGAATAACATCTGCTGCTGTGATTACTATTCGTACTTGGGTATTTATGGGGAGTACAGTACGGTTGTCAACATCTAGTAGTCGGAACCCTGTTAGTTCTAGTTCGTTGGGTGGTACTATATAAGCATCAAACTCTACCTGGAGGAAGTCAGAATACTCATATCTTCAGTATCACTGATGACCAATGGTTTTTAAGGTGACATTTGGATTATTAATTTCATCTAGTAGATAAAGCAGCCGCAGGGAAGGAAGTGCAATAAATACTAAAATAATAGCAGGTAGAATTGTTCAAATAATCTCGATTGTTTGATTTTCAAGTAAAAATCGGTTAGTAAGGGTATTGAAGAACATAGAGGCTATTATATAGCCGACGAAGGTGGTAATTAAAATTAAAACCACTATTGTGTGATCGTGGAAGAAAATTAGTTGTTCTATAAGGGGGGAAGCTCTATCTTGGAAGCCCAGATATCCTCATGTTGCCATTATTGAAAGGAGAAATCCTCCCTAACAGGAGCTTAAATCCTGCACATCTGTCTGTCATTTCAAAAGTTAGAGATTATGGGAATTTCTATATAGCTGTGGTCTGCGGGGGGATAAGGGTGCTGCCATTCAATTGAGGTGGGCAGGAATAGGGAAAAGATCGGAGCCCGCTTTGCAATTAGGGCTTCTCAAACAATAATGATAAATCTAAGTACAGCAACAAGGGAGATTATAGATCCGATAGAGGATAATACATTTCAGGCGGTGTAGGCGTCGGGGTAGTCTGAATACCGTCGCGGTATCCCATTTAATCCTAGGAAGTGTTGGGGGAAGAAGGTGATGTTTACCCCTACGAATATAGTTAGGAAATGAATTTTTAACCACTTAGGATTAAGAGAGAGACCTGTGAATAGGGGAAATCAGTGTGCCACTCCGGCGAAAATGCCAAAGACGGCACCTATAGAGAGAACATAGTGGAAGTGGGCAACTACATAATAAGTATCATGAAGAATAATATCAATAGAGGAGTTAGCTAGCACTACTCCGGTCAGTCCTCCAACAGTGAATAGAAAAATAAAACCTAGGGCCCACAGGAGAGAGGGATTATAGTTGATTTGGGTTCCTTGGAGAGTGCCTAATCATCTAAAAATCTTAATTCCTGTGGGAACTGCAATAATTATAGTTGCAGAGGTGAAGTAGGCTCGTGTATCTACATCTATACCTACTGTAAATATGTGGTGGGCTCACACAACGAAACCAAGAATACCAATTGCCAGTATGGCATAAATTATACCTAAAGTACCAAATGCTTCTTTTTTACCAGATTCTTGTGTCACAATATGGGAGACCATGCCGAAGGCCGGTAGAATAAGAATATATACTTCAGGGTGTCCAAAGAATCAGAAAAGATGTTGATATAAGACAGGGTCTCCGCCACCGGCGGGGTCAAAAAATGAGGTATTTAAATTACGGTCAGTGAGAAGTATGGTAATTGCCCCTGCCAAGACGGGAAGCGAGAGAAGTAGTAGGATAGCTGTAATAAATACAGACCACACAAATAAAGGTATTCGGTCTATTGTCATCCCCTTTCTTCGTATGTTGATTGCAGTTGTTATAAAATTAACTGCCCCTAGAATTGAGGAGACCCCAGCTAAGTGTAGGGAGAAAATACCTAAGTCTACTGAGGCGCCGGCGTGAGCGATAGCAGCTGAGAGAGGAGGATACACAGTTCATCCGGTGCCGACCCCTCTTTCTACTATACCTCTTGTGAGGAGCAGGGTCAGGGAGAAGGGGAGAAGTCAGAATCTTATATTATTTATACGGGGGAACGCTATATCTGGAGCACCGAGTATAAGGGGCACTAATCAATTACCGAAACCGCCAATCATAATGGGTATAACTATAAAAAAAATTATTACGAAGGCGTGAGCAGTAACAACTACATTATAGATTTGGTCATCTCCAATAAGACTTCCAGGTTGGCCTAGTTCTGCTCGGATTACTAGGCTTAAGGAAGTACCTACTATTCCTGCTCAAGCTCCAAAAACAAAATATAAGGTTCCAATATCTTTATGGTTTGTTGAAAATAATCATCGTTGCGT